AAATAAGTTTGATTCTTCATTGGATCATAAAATCCCACCTTTCGAAGATCTTTTCCTTCTCTTCGGGATCGAACATCAATTGCAACGATTCGATAGACGGCTCATTAGGATAGATGTAGATCAACAATACCCCCCCTAGAACCGTATAGGAAGTTTTCTCCTCGTACGGCTCGAGAAAAAATGATTTGATTCGACATTTTGTCTATGTATGCAATTCTAATAAATAAAATGACAAATTGGCCTATAAAATAAATTAGACTATGATTTCAGTCTTTTTTTTCTTCTTGAAAATGAAAAAGAAACCACTCGTACTCATAACTCAAGTTGGCTAACTCTCAACTAGCTCAAAGGAAAAATCCTTAGTAAATTTCATTTATTGAGTGGTCTTTACCCCCTTTTGTTTCTCTCGTTTCAAATTCTATTTGGAGTCTTTAATCTGATCCAGTTATTGAGACTAGCGAGACAATTAAAACGGTGTTTCCTTGTTCTTAGATCCTTTATTCTTATTTTTAATCATTGGGTTTAGACATTACTTCGGTGCTTCTTAATCCTTTCAAAATGGCAGCAACATACCCTTTTTTTGATTTCTTTCTATCAAAGAATCCTATGGACAGTTGATTCACGAGTGATACACTTTGAATCGAAAAAGTTGGATAAATTCCAACAAGCTTTACTTTCGAATTGAAAACTTGCTCGACTTGGATGCTTTCGATTTCTATATATGGAAGATACATTTACGAAGTTGTTCCGATTTATTGGCATTAACCCTAGATCCTTGCCCCCGAGAAATTAATTAATCCTTTCTACTCGAGCTCCATCGTGGACTATTTACAACCCAACAAAAATCGAGTGTAACAGAACAAACAATGTCGAGCCAAGAGCACCCTCATTCCTAGATAAATCGAAAATGGTGGATGTCAAAATCCACAACGGATCGTGTCCTTCAAGTCGCACGTTGCTTTCTACCACATCGTTTCAAACGAAGTTTTACCATAACATTCCTCTAATTTGGAACCGGTATGGAATTGATTCAATCATGGAATCATGAATAGTCATTGGTTCGGTTGTACATCGACATCGTAATCTAGACTTTTTCTTCTATATATGATATGTGGAACGGTTTTTCTGAAAAAGTCTTAGCAAGAAAACATCTTTAACATACATAAATAATATATAGAAATAGAAAGAAATAGAAATATATAAACGAATACTTAATCTGCATCTTCAAGTGACTCACTAGGATTGATTAAAGGATTTCTTACTTTTTAAGTACCGAAGATTCCACTTACAAGGAATCATTAAAAAAATTTAGTAAAAATAGTTCTAATTGAAAAAGTTTCCTATTTATTTAATTTGAATAAAATTGAACAATGATTAAGTATCACGTTTGATCTTCATAGAAAGATAAGTTTTTCTTTTTTAATTGACTCATCACTGATTTAATTTAAAATAGATCAAAGAAAAGAAGAAAGAAATACCATTTTTTCCGAGATGGATAAAAAAATGATGTAAGTTCAAATTGGAATCTTTATTCTGTTCATCTGATTACGAAAATGAAAATTTTAAAAAATAGGGAGGGTTTTTCATATCTATCAGATAGACTAGTTGTCACTGTTATAGATATTCTATAATTCGAATATAGAATTTCAATTATTTAAGGGATCACAAATATTTTTTACAAAAACCCCAAAATTTTTGTCATTAAAATAGAACGATACATATCATATAAGCGATACATTTCCTTATTTTCTATATATTTTGTTTAACATGGGATTGAGTAATATTTCAATAATCGACTCTTGTCATAAAGTGAATAAAAGGGATAGGATAAATTGAATAAAATAAAAGGGATAGGATAAATCAACCCTGCCTCAATCGGTACATAGATTTCCAATTTTGCATTAGAGCCAAACACTAAATACCTAAATAAAACGAGATTCAAAGAAAATATATTTCTATATGTTATGGAACTTGATCAGTTGTTAATGATATTCAAACAGACACAGATATTCAAATTAATGCGGATTAACTCCGCCTACTTCTTTCTATGGGAATAATGGAGCATAAAAAATGGATATGCTCTGGGACGGAAGGATTCGAACCTCCGAATAGCGGGACCAAAACCCGTTGCCTTACCACTTGGCCACGCCCCATTTCAATTTCTAATTGACACTAAGAAACAATAATATTTATATTGGTTCTTTGTCAACTACAGTCCGAATATCTATAGAATAGATTGGTACTAGAATTTTTATACATATAGATATAGAATTCAACTAAATTTATTGATCATTACATAGAATTCAATTAAGATATTGTATGAAAGTATGATTTCTTCTATTCTCCTTTGAGAATTGGAGGATTTTTGATTGGGTGGGTTCAAAGAAAAAGAAGGATTTTTTGTATACCTTACTTACTTTCTTCCTTTTTCCTTATATCAAAAACTCAATCAAAATGCAATTATCTCCAAGAACAAAATGTCTGTTATGCTTAATATCGTTAGTTTAATCTGTATTTGTATTAATTCTGCCCTTTATTCGAGTAGTTTTTTCTTCGGCAAATTGCCCGAAGCCTATGCTTTTTTGAATCCAATCGTAGATGTTATGCCAGTCATCCCTCTGTTTTTTTTTCTCTTAGCTTTTGTTTGGCAAGCTGCTGTAAGTTTTCGATGAGATCCTTAATATCCTAGAAAATGAAAATGCATGATTTCTTCTAGAAAACATTGTAACAATTGATAAAATCAGATAAGTTTTAGAGTATGAACCCTCGATTCGCACATTGAAATTCTCGGCTCGCCGCCATAAATCTGGCTTACTCCCATTTCCTCATTTTTTACCCCTTTTCCAGCAAAAGACCATAACCCTATTAGGGTCTCCCACAATATCTAATTTGGATTGGATATGAAAGAAATTTTTGTTAATGAAATAGAAATGAATTTGTGACAATTCATTTCTATTTCTAGAAAAAAAACCATTTCTTGGTGTCAAATATAGGATATATGGTAGAAAAATGGAAGATCTATTCTCTTTTTTTTTTCAAAAAATCATCTTGGAGATTGTGTAATGCTTACTCTGAAACTCTTCGTTTATACCGTAGTGATATTTTTTGTTTCTCTCTTTATCTTTGGATTCCTATCTAACGATCCGGGACGTAATCCTGGACGTGAAGAATAAAAGTCAAAGGGTTTTCCTTGGTTCATTTTCAAATTTTCTTAGGATTTTATCTATTCCACATCTATTCCACACGTTTAACTAAGATTTAAAAAATTTGAAAAAAAAAATCAAGTCATCAACGGAAACGGAAAGAGAGGGATTCGAACCCTCGGTACGAATAACTCGTACAACGGATTAGCAATCCGACGCTTTAGTCCACTCAGCCATCTCTCCCAATTGAAAAAGATAATTACTACATTACACATAATGGAAGAAGTCTTTCTCGCTCTTCTTTCTTTATTATATATATATAGAGAGATATCCACAAATCAGGAATTTCCTTTATCTATAAAGAGGGGCTCGAACGTGCCAACAATCGAACTAAAGAAAAATAAGGAAGACCTCCTTGTGTTGATTTTGTTCGAAGGGCCCTTCTTATTCTGATGGCCTGGCCTGGTCAGTACCTAGCCGGGCCCTTTTTTTTTGTTCCAACGAATTCGAAATTTTAGATATATTATAGATATAGATAAATAACGATTTATCTGATTAAAAAAAAAAAATAGTTGTTTTTTTATTATATTATTCAATTGATATATTCAAATATATTCAATTGAATATCTTATATTCAAGCAACCACAAAAAGAAGAAAGACTATTTACATCCTTTTTCTTGTTCTATTTTTATTTTCCGAACTAAAAAAGAAACTATCGATTCTGCCCACAATGCATTTTTCTGTTATGATTTTCGTCTTTTTTTTTTTGATCCGTATCTATCTTCTTCAGCAAAAGAGAAAACTTTAGTTATTTATTAAATTTTAATATTAAATTAAATGAAGCCTTTTTGCCAAATCTCATTAAATTTGGATCTCCCCACGAAAAAGTTCAACACTCTAAGTTTTCTAAGTTTGATGATTCTTTGATGATCCGATATTGATCTTCATCATGCTCAATTATCTTGTTCGACAAAAGGTCCGTTTGTATACAATAATCATTTGTAGCGGGTATAGTTTAGTGGTAAAAGTGTGATTCGTTCTATTAACCCCTTAATAGTTAAAGGGTCTTTCGGTTTTAGTCATATTCCGATCAAAAACTTTATTTCTTAAAAGGATTTAATCCTTTACCTCTCAATGAGAAATTCGAGAAAAAAATACACATTCTCGTGATTTGTATCCATGAGTCAGTTATAAATTGAAAAGTTGGATTATGAAATTGCGAAACATAATTTTTGAATTGGATCAAGACTTCCAATTGAATAAGTATGAGTAAAGGATCCATGGCTGAAGATAGAAAGTCAATTTCTAATCGTAACTAAATCTTCCATTTTTTTCTTTCTAAAGAAAGAAATTGAAGCAAAATAGCTAGTCAACGATGACTTTGGTTTACTAGAGACATCGGCATATTGTTTTAGCTCGGTGGAAACAAAATCCTTTTCCTTAGGATCCTCTCAAATAGAAATAGAGAACGAAGTAATTAGAAAGATTGTTAGAATCACCTTCTTCTAGAAGGATCATCTAGAAAGCAATTCATTTTGTTTGTATTCAGACAAAAAGCTGACATAGGTGTTATGGGTCTCATTTTATTCATTTTGTTCACATCTTAGATCTAGGAATTGACTCATCTTCCATAAAGGAGCCGAATGAAACCAAAGTTTCATGTTCGGTTTTGAATTAGAGACGTTCAAAGCGATGAATCGCCGTCGACTATAACCCCTAGCCTTCCAAGCTAACGATGCGGGTTCGATTCCCGCTACCCGCTTATTTCCCTTTTTCTAAAGATTCTATTTTTTTCTAAAGATTCTATTCTAATTCTATTATAGAATATAGATAATATATTATTATTAGGCTTAGTG